GTATTGATAGTTACATTTCAAGTGGTGGCGACAATCACAGTCACAGTTACATTTACAGTTACATTTATAGTTACATTTGTAGTGTTGAAAGTGTAAGTGATCGTGACAGTGGGAATTCTAGTATAAGAACTAGTGGTAATGGCAGTGATTTCAATATAAGAGGAAGATCTAATGATTTCGATGGAAATAAAAAATACAGACATTTATGGGTTCAATGCGAAAATTGTTATGGATTAAATTATAAGAGATTTTTTAGGTCAAAAATGAATATTTGTGAACAATGTGGATATCATTTGAAAATGAGTAGTTCAGATAGAATCGAACTCTCGGTTGATTCGGGCACTTGGGATCCTATGGACGAAGACATGGTCTCTATTGACCCCATTGAATTTCACTCGGAAGAGGAACCTTATAGAGATCGTATCGATTCGTATCAAAGAAAGACAGGTTTAACTGAGGCTGTTCAAACAGGCATAGGTCAACTAAATGGAATTCCCATAGCAATTGGGGTTATGGATTTTCAGTTCATGGGAGGTAGTATGGGATCCGTAGTAGGCGAGAAAATCACCCGGCTGATCGAATATGCTACTAATAGATCTCTACCTCTTATTATGGTGTGTGCTTCTGGAGGAGCACGCATGCAAGAAGGAAGTTTGAGCTTGATGCAAATGGCTAAAATATCTTCCGCTTCATATGATTATCAATTCAATAAAAAGTTATTCTATGTATCAATCCTTACATCTCCTACCACCGGTGGAGTAACAGCTAGTTTTGGTATGTTGGGAGATATCATTATTGCTGAACCCAATGCCTACATTGCATTTGCGGGTAAAAGAGTAATTGAACAAACATTGAATAAGACAGTACCCGACGGCTCACAAGCGGCTGAGTATTCATTCCATAAGGGCTTATTTGATCCAATCGTACCACGTAATCCTTTAAAAGGCGTTCTGAGTGAATTATTTCAGCTACACGGTTTCTTTCCCTTGAATCAAAGTCAAAATAAGAAGAGTGGAGTTTTCTTTGGTAACATAAGTTCTATAGTCAGAATCAGAAGTTTCGGATAATGACTTTTTTTATCCAGATTTTTTATCCTTCCCTTATTCCTGATTAGTCATCAGGAACCCTCTATCAAGAGGGAAAAGAGTGAATTCTTCCTTCCGAGGAGTGGAATTGTAAAAAAAAAGATGAAATTTCATGTTCCCTTCCTTCATATTAATAGATAATCTTTCATTTCATATTAAATAAATCGTATTAATATATATAGACCATATTAATCTATATATATAGATTAACTCGAATCTATAAGGGAAGTGTTGCATATTTTTATATCCCCTGAGAACCTACATTTTTGACTATGAATTCCTCTTGGATCGTATTCTAACGAATCTTTAGGAAACTCGTAAGAAACTCTTTATTAGAAGATAAGGGCGGGAGAACAAGAATAATAAAGTGGATTATCATCCATATTAGAAAGAGGAATAGGTACACTTAATTTAGCTCTACATTCCTTGCACTTATTATATACTTAATAATACTTATAATAGATATACTTAATCATAACATAAGATATCTTTATAACAGGTACAAATATTAAATCGAGGCACCCATTCTATGACAGATCTCAATTTACCCTCTATTTTTGTGCCTTTAGTGGGCTTAGTGTTTCCAGCAATTGCAATGGCTTCTTTATCTCTTTATGTTCAAAAAAACAAGATTGTTTAGTAGGTCAAAATTTCATCAATTTATTTCAACACTTGGACTTGGATCATAATACATATATCGATTTAGTGGGATAGGGTACGACATGTGGCTCCCTCCGAGCACAAATAAAAAAGTGGTTATACATGCGGATACATGATATGGATAAATGCATGTATATGTGGGGATAGCTCTCTTTTAAAATGGATCAGCGGATCTATGAAATAGAAAGTCAACGTGTCTATATTATGTCGATATACATAGTGGTATCATATGAAAGGGATGCTATTATTTTATATCTGACCAATTCGATGAACTACTCCTAATAGTTCACATCATAATAGTGCTAGTTGATGAGAGTTACTTCGGGAGCAAAACAAAAAAAAGTAAAATCAAATTGGGCTTATTCTCTTCTCTCAATTCCAATAGGATGCAACTGGATCTAGTATGAACTGTCGATCAGAACGTGTATGGATAGAACTTATAACGGGGTCTCGAAAAACAAGTAATTTCTGCTGGGCCTGTATCCTTTTTTTGGGTTCAATAGGATTCTTATTGGTTGGAACTTCCAGTTATCTTGGTAGGAACCTGATATCCTTATTTCCGTCTCAGCAAATAATTTTTTTTCCCCAAGGAATCGTGATGTCTTTCTATGGGATCGCGGGTCTGTTCATTAGTTCCTATTTTTGGTGCACAATTTCATGGAATGTAGGTAGTGGTTATGATCGATTCGATAGAAAAGAAGGAATAGTGTGTATTTTTCGTTGGGGATTTCCTGGAATAAATCGTCGCATCTTCCTTCGATTCCTTATGCGAGATATCCAATCCATCAGAATGGAAGTGAAAAAGGGTCTTTATCCTCGACGTGTCCTTTATATGGAAATCAGAGGCCAGGGCGCCATTCCCTTGACCCGTACTGATGAGAATTTAACCCCACGAGAAACTGAACAAAAAGCTGCTGAATTGGCCTATTTCTTGCGCGTGCCGATTGAGGTATTTTGAAATGAACTGAAGAGCTGAAGAGAATGAATGCTTTCTCAGCATGAGGGAAGGAACCCCCTTTTTAATATAACTGAAGTTTCTTCGGAACATTCATTCGAGCAAAACATGTTAGATTCGATTTTCCCCGTTCCGTCGGTAATCCTGCCATGGCCCATAGAATAAAGCAGGCGGACGTACACGGAACAACCATAATAAGAAGCCTTTTTTATCGATCAAAATTTTTTTATGCATATGGAACTCAATTCACTAGTAACAAGTCTAATCTAATAAGTATGTATTCATCACACATATCAGAGCATTTCGAAATACAGTACAGAATTTTTCTTTTTAGGGCCAATACTTTGAATTGATACATTCGATACAGATGTATCATATCTCCTTTAATTATCTTTCTTTTGTCAATCGATGTTTCTTTTTTGATCCTTCCTTTAACTCTTTGGTGACCAAACGCTTAGATCTCCCATAACTATCCAATTCCTCTTTCGTTTTGCCACTCATTTCGGATTTCATCATTAATGTTCTTCAGAAATATCCTCTCAATTATTCCTGGTTGCGGGTAGCCGGTGAAACATTTCTCAAAATAATTGAGGGGAGTTCTTTCGTCTCGAAACCCAAATAATATTCATTATTTCAAGTGCTTCTTTTGGACATGCATCGAAAGAACAAATGAAGAAATTTGACCAAATGAGATATCTGGGAAAAATATTGGATTATTTCTTCATTCAAAACGGACCCTTATTGTATTTCTATATTCTTTCTAGATCCAAGGACTAAAAACAATTCAAAAAAAGGAATAGATCCATAGGTTCCATACCTTGTTATAGAACTCATGCTTCATAGAAATTTCGGATTAGATAGAGTCGGTGAATGAAGCGAGTTCATTAACAATTCACAGATTAAAAGTGTCAAAAAAGAAAACATTGACCCCCCTCCCATATCTTGCATCTATAGTCTTTTTGCCCTGGTGGATCTCTCTCTCATTTAAGAAAAGCCTGGAACCTTGGGTTACTAATTGGTGGAATACCGGGCAATCAGAAACTTTTTTGAATGATATTCAAGAGAAGAACGTTCTAGAAAAATTCATAGAATTAGAACAACTATTCCTCTTGGATGAAATGGTAAAAGAGTACCCGGAGACACAGATACAAAAGCTTCGTATAGGAATCTACAAAGAGACGATACAATTGGTCAAAATGCACAATGAAGATCATATCCATATCATTTTGCATTTCTCGACAAATATAATCTGTTTTGCTATTCTAAGTGGTTATTCTATTCTGGGTAATGAAGAACTTGTCATTCTGAATTCTTGGGTTCAGGAATTCCTCTATAACTTAAGCGACACAATAAAGGCTTTTTCTATTCTTTTATTAACTGATTTATGTATCGGATTCCACTCACCCCGCGGTTGGGAACTAATGATTGGTTCGGTCTACAAAGATTTTGGATTTGCTCATAACGATCAAATTATATCTGGTCTTGTTTCCACTTTTCCAGTCATTCTAGATACAATTTTGAAATATTGGATCTTCCATTATTTAAATCGTGTATCTCCTTCACTTGTAGTGATTTATCATTCAATGAATGAATGAAGAACTCATTTGATCTGCTGATATCAATCAAACCATAATGCTACTTCGTACATAAACAAACCATTTTGAAGCTTACTCACTCTTTGTACTTCTACTCGTCCGGGGGATTCCTCCTATATTTCAGTACAATTATTCCAGTACAATGGCAGAATCGTGGATAGGGAACTATACGAGCTACCTACCTAATTTATTGTAGAAATTTTCGGGATCAATGATTGGACTATGCAAAATAGAAATACCTTTTCTTGGGTAAAGGAAGAGATGACTCGATTCATTTCCGTATTGATCATGGTATATGTAATAACTTGGACATCCATTTCAAACGCATATCCCATTTTTGCGCAGCAGGGTTATGAAAATCCACGAGAAGCAACTGGGCGTATTGTATGTGCCAATTGCCATTTAGCTAATAAGCCCGTGGATATTGAGGTTCCACAAGCTGTACTTCCTGATACTGTATTTGAAGCAGTTGTTAGAATCCCTTATGATAAGCAACTTAAACAAGTTCTTGCTAATGGTAAAAAGGGGGCTTTGAATGTAGGGGCTGTCCTTATTTTACCCGAAGGATTCGAATTAGCTCCCCCCGATCGTATTTCTCCCGAGCTGAAAGAAAAGATGGGCAATCTGTCTTTTCAGAGTTATCGCCCTACTAAAAAAAATATTCTTGTGGTGGGTCCTGTTCCTGGTCAGAAATATAGCGAAATC